GGAGGGAAGTGGGGTAAATGGCCGATACTACTGGAAGGATTCCTCTTTGGATAATAGGTACTGTAACAGGTATTCTTGTGATCGGTTTACTAGGTGTTTTCTTTTATGGTTCATATTCTGGATTGGGTTCGTCCCTCTAGTAATCGAATGAATTGAGTTGTAGACATCAAAGCATAAGAACTCAACGGGATTTCCTTCTTTGTTTGTCTGATTCAAGGGGGAGGGGCCCGTTGAGTTCTTAAGAATCATACTCTTTTTTTTGTCTAAATGAGAAATCCCTTTTCTTCCGTTTCAAAAAACTCCACTTTCTGGTGATGCTTTTGAAAAATGAACTCCAGTGATTGATTCAGAACATCGCCTCCCTGATAGTATCTATGCGTACTTTCATTTAAAAGTTAGAAGAAAGAAGGAATCACTCAATTTCGTGGATGTGGGATGATAGAATCTATATTTTGTAGATTAGATATCGGGTAAATACTTTCTATACTATTCTATACTAATAGAACTTTACTCCTTATTTGCATTTTGACTCTTTTGATTTTAGTATCTCATCAAAATGCAATTTTTTGAAGTTCATGCAATAAGTTATATTTAATGAATTGCCCTCTTGTTTTTTTATTTGCCCACTACTTCTTATACTTAGAATGTTGCGTAAAAAATAAAAAAGGGTTCCGGTAAATCTGTAAAAAAAGACTAGGAATATTTGAAAAAGCGCATCAAGAATCATTTCTCTTCGGCACAAGAAGGGGGTGTAGCAAATTCCCTTTCTTGTGCCTAAGGCTGGGAAGACGAAAAATCCTTTTACAAACTTGATGTCAAAAAATCCGCAAGTCTAGAAATTCATTTCAGCCAATTGAACCTTCTCGAACTGTTTCTTTTTAAGAACCAAAAAGATTTGTGCCAAAATAACAGATGCCAAGAAGAATAAAAGGCCTTGGACACGTAATGGATCTTGAAGTACTATTTCCGTATCCCCCTGACCAAATCCGCCCACATTAGGATTACTCGTTAATGGTTGATCAAATTTCAGGGATTCCCCCTCTGAAATAAGAAGTTCTGGTCCTGGGGGGATAATATCAACCACTTGACGTCCATCCGGATCTGTTATGGTTATTTCATATCCCCCCTTCTTTTCTTTTCGTATGATTTTCCTTACTATACCCGCTGCTGTAGCATTATAAACTGTATTGTTACTCTTGCTCCCGTCAGGATAAATCTGACCCCTTCCCCTGTTCCCGCCTACGTATATAGGATATTTTAAGAAGTGAACATCTTTTTTAGTAGCGGGGTCAGGGGAAAGAATAGGAAAGGCAATTTCACTATATTTCTGACCGGGGACAGGGCCTATCACAAGAATATTTTTTTTATTAGGGCGATAGCTCTGAAAAGACAAATTTCCTAGCTTTTCCTTCATCTCGGGAGAAATACGATCGGGGGGAGCTAATTCAAAACCTTCCGGTAAAATAAGAACAGCCCCTACATTCAAACCCCCCTTTTTACCATTAGCAAGAACTTGTTTGAGTTGCATATCATAAGGAATTCGAACAACCGCTTCAAATACAGTATCAGGAAGTACCGCTTGCGGTACCTCAATATCCACGGGCTTGTTAGCTAAATGACAATTGGCACATACAATACGCCCCGTCGCTTCTCGTGGATTTTCATAACCCTGCTGTGCAAAAATGGGATATGCATTTGAAATGGCCGTCTGAGTTATGATATATATCACGAGCGATACGGAAATAGATCGAGTAATCTGTTCCTTTATCCAAGAAAAAGTATTTCTAGTTTCCATGGTTCAAACGTTGATACCAAAATTTCTACAATAGGTGGGGTAAGTCACTAATATAGTTCCCTATCCACGATTCTGTTAGTTACTGGAATAATATAGGATTCATCCTGAAGATGAGTAAAAATAGAAAGCATAAATTTTCAACGCTTTGTTTATGTACAACTACAAAGTTGCAAACCTTCGAATTGGATTAGATTAATATGAGTGGATCCGTTATCAGTCATTCATTGAATGATAAATAACTACAAGTGACGGAGATACGCGATTTAAATAACGGAAAATCCAATATTTAAAAACTGTATCAAGAATGACTGGAAAAGTGGAAACAAGACCCGATATGATTTGATCATTCTGAACAAATCCAAAATCTTTGTAGACAGAGCCAATCAGTAATTCCCAACCGTGGGGTGAATGGAATCCGATACATAAATCGGTTACTAAAAGAATACAAAAAGCTTTGACTGTGTCGCTTAGGTTATATAGGAATTCCTGGGCCCAAGAGTTAAGAATAACAAGTTCTTCGTTACCCAAAATAGAATAACCACTGAGAATAACAAAACAGATTATGTTTATTGAGAAGTGAAAAATCGTATGGATACGATCTTCGTTGTGTATCTTGATTAATTGGATCGTTTCTTTTTGTATTCCTAGAGGTATAGGAAGCTTGTATAGACGTGTCTCCGAGTATTCTTCGATCATTTCGTCCAAGACGAAGAGTTCCTCTAATTCTATGAATTTTTCTAGAATACCCCTTTCTTGAATATCATTCAAAAAAATTTCGGATTGACCGGCATTCCACGAATTAGTAACCCAAGATTCCAGACTTTTTTTAAATGAGAGAGAAAGCCACCAAGGAAAAAATACTATAGATACAAGAGGAGTGGATGCTTTCTTTTTTGCCATTTTTTCATCTGTGAATTGTTAATCAACCCACTTCATTCGTCGACTCTATGTGATCGAATCCTTCTTTCACGCATGAGTTCTATACAAGGTATGGAACCTATTAATTTAATCTATTTTATTTGTGATTTTTATATTAGTCTTTTAATCTCGAAAGACTAGAGAAATCGACTAAAAATCAATCCATTTCCAATGAAGAAATACTAAAAAAATAAAGTTTCCCGATATCTCAATTGGGCAAATTCGAAACAACTGTCTCCTTTCAATGAATGACTCAAAGAAACGCTTTACCTTTTTGGTTATTAAGGAACACAAAAGAAAGGAGAAAATAAAACGTCGAGTGACAAAAATAAAGAATTTCGTTTTGTAATTGTTCCGCCCGCTTTGGCTCGAAATGACCCTTCTGATGAAACTTCACTTAGGTTGATGAAACTTCACTTAGGTTATAGGTTATGTTATAGAAAAAAGAGAGGATTCTTGCATTTTTTCCACAAAACACCCATTTCCCATTTTTTTTCAAAATACTTCAATTGGTACACGCAAGAAATAGGCCAATTCAGCAGCTTTTTGTTCAATTTCTCGTGGAGTCAAATTCTCATCAGTACGAGTTAAGGGAATGGCCCCCTGGCCCCGGATGTCCATATAAAGGACACGACGGGCATAAATACCCTCTTGAACTTCTATTCTAATGGACTGAATATCTTTTATAAGGAATCGGAGGAATATGCGACGATTTTTTCCAGGAAATCCCCACCGAAAAATGCACACTATGCCTTTCTTTCTATCGAATCGATCATAACCGCTGCCTACATTCCAGGAAATTGTGCACCACAAATAGGAACTAATAAAGAGACCCGCGATCCCGTAGAAAGACATCACGATACCTTGTGGAAAAAAAATGATTTGCTGAGACGGAAAAAAAGATATTAAATTTCTACCAAGATAACTGGAAGTTCCAACCAATAAGAATCCTAATGAACCTAAAAAAAGGATAAAGGCCCAGCAGAAATTACTTATTTTTCGAGACTCCATTATAAGTTCTATCCATATATGTTCTGATCGCCAATTCATACTTGATCCGATTTTATTTTATTGGAATTGAGAGAAACCCTCAAATTAATTTGACTTTACCTTTTTTGTTTTGTTTCCGAAGTAACTCTCATCAACTAGCACTAGTTTGATGTGAACCTTTAGGAGTAATTCATCAAATTACTTAGATCTAATCTAAACTAAAAAAATAACATACCCTTCATATGATCCCACTATACATATAGATCCGAGGACTTTTTATTTCAGCCATCCAGCGATCCTGGTCGATTTGAAAACGGCTAGAATTCATTTACCCATATATTATTATGTTTCTGCAGGTATAAGAGTCCTTTACTTTATGCCTTTATGTTTGGCAGAAATCACATCTTATATCATATTTCGCTAAATAGATATCTGTGTTAGTTATGATGTAAGTCTAAGTTTTTGAAAAAAAAAATAGAACAGATGGGGTCCATCAGGTCTAAACAATCTTGTTTTCTTGAACATGAAGAGATAAAGAAGCCATTGCAATTGCCGGAAAAACTAGGCCTACTAAAGGCACAAAAAAAGCGGGAAGGTTCATAGAATGGGTACCTCGATTTATTGTTCGTACCTGTTATTATTATTTATAAATAAAGATATCTTATAATAATTATAATTAAGAATTTTGATTATTATTTAACTATAACTATAGTCAATCCTTAGTATAGATCTAAGTATCTATATATCTAATTGAGGATATAGAAGAAAACGTAGAGCTAAATAAATCAACCTATTCATCTTTGTACATAGGCCGCCAAACAAAATTCCTATTTCCTTTAATTTTAATTCCGAATAAACTAACTACTCCTTTGCTACAAATAATTGAACTTAGCCCTCTATTTAGTTTTGATTTACATTTTTAGTCAAAGGAAAGAAAGCGTGGAGCTTTAATAACTCAGTCAGAACACTTTTTAAAAACTTACGTGGTACGATTAGGTCGAATAATCCCTTCTCGAATAAAGGTTCAGTCTCTTGCGAACCTTCGGGTACTTCTATATTCAATGTTTGTTCAATTACTCTTTTACCCGCAAACGCAATGTAAGCATTGGGTTCGGCAATAATGATATCACCCAACATACCAAAACTAGCCGTCACCCCACCAGTAGTAGGAGATGCAAGGATTGATATATAAAATAACTTTTTATTTAATTGATACTCATGTAAAGCAGACGATATTTTAGCCATTTGCATCAAGCTCACACTTCCTTCTTGCATGCGCGCCCCCCCGGAAGCACACACTATAATAAGGGGTAGAAAATTATTGGTAGCGTATTCAATCAAACGGGTGATTTTTTCCCCGACTACGGATCCCATACTGCCCCCCATAAACTCAAAATCCATAAACCCAACTGCTACGGGAATGCCATTTAGTTCGCCTATGCCTGTTTGAATAGCCTCGGGTAATCCCGTCGTTGCTTGATAAGCATCAAGACGATCTTTATAAGGTGGTTCGTCCTGAAATTCAATGGGATCTAGAGAGACCATGTCTTCGTCCATAGGATCCCAAGTATCCGGATCGATCGAAAGCTCTATTCTATCTGAACTATTCATTTTCAAATGCCATTCACAGTGTTCACAAATATTCAGTTTTGATATAAAAAATCTCTTATAATTTAATCCATAACAATTATCACATTGAACCCACAAATGCCTAAATTTGCTAGCTGGGTCAATTTCATAGTTATCATCAGTTTCATCGTTATCATTAGAACTATGTTCTGTATCATTAGAACTATCTTCTGTATGATTAGAACTAACTTCTCTATGATTAGAACTATCTTCTAGAGTTAAATCACTATCTTTCGCCTCGATATCATTAGAACTATCTTCTGTATCATTAAAACTATCTTTAAAACTATCTTCTGTATCATTAAAACTATCTTCTGTATCATTAGAACTATCTTCGATATCATTAAAACTATCTTTAAAACTATCTTCTGTATCATTAAAACTATCTTCTGTATCATTAGAACTATCTTCGATATCATTAAAACTATCTTCTAGAATTAAATCACTATCTTGCGCCTCGATATCATTAAAACTATCTTCGATATCATTAAAACTATCTTCGATATCATTAAAACTATCTTCTAGAATTAAATCACTATCTTGCGCCTCGATATCATTAAAACTATCTTCGATATCATTAAAACTATCTTCTAGAATTAAATCACTTTCTTGCGCGTGGGTTCGTATACCCGCCGAACCCTCCGTTTCACCATCCGAACCCTCCATTTCGACATCCGAACCCTCTATTTCTCCATCCGAACCCTCCATTTCGACATCCGAACCCTCTATTTCTCCATCCGAACCCTCCATTTCGACATCCGAACCCTCCATTTCGACATCCGAACCCTCTGGTTCGACATTATTTCGACTTTCACCACAAATGTGCCTATAAATGTAACTATCACTGCAATTATCGATATCACCTACCATGGAAGTAGCGATACGGATTTCAGACTGAAGATAACTCTCAATGCAACTATTAATATAATTATTCCAACTATATTGAGTATCGTTATTAGAGCAGGTATCTTCACTCGTAGATTCATTATGCAAATAACTAGAATCCCCAAAAGAACTTTCGAGTTCACCCGGATTGTTGTCAATCTCAAAAATTTGATTTTCACTATCAAAATATATGGAATAACTGTCTTCATTTCTATCCTTAACCAAAAAGGATACATTGGAGATGAAATTCCGAATGTCTTTGACGCCGAATAAACTATCAACATTACTGTAACTAGAATCGTCACGACCCCCACAACTCTGAATATTTTTAGTTGTATCTTTTCTATTAGAATCTTCAATTTCACCGGTATTTTCAATAGGACCAAGACTGTCCATTGATTTATTTAGCCCGCACTTGCGCTCTAACTCCTTCTTAAACAACATCGAATTAAACCACCACCTTTCCATAGAGTTTTCTTGCCCCCTATTTGTATGAAACTACAATAGATGAATAGTCATTTGATCAAAAGTTCTTTATTTGAATATCTTCTTTCCTATTAGACTAAACATAGAAACCCAATCGCTAGCATTGTTTATTAACTAATAATAAAAATAAGAAAAAGGTAATAGGTGTGAGTATTGAAAAAAAAATTATCTTTTTTGGAAATCCGGAGTAATACTTCACTATACGCTACTATACACTATACACTATACACTACTATACACTATATATGAATATGATATGAGGGAATCTGTTGTCATTATAAATACAATGATAAAGAGCGCTTTTTCTTATGTCGTATCAAATTCGCATCGAAAAAAAAAATATTTTATAAATCATTTTTTTCGTAAAATTTCGGATAATAACGTAATAATTTTCAGGTTCTATTCCACCAATATGGAAAGACAAGGACAATATACAGGATAGGTAGAAAGAATTGTGATACTTGGCTTGATTCAGGAAAACTGCAGGATATAAAAGAATAGACCAATCCCAAAGATCTGTAGATTAATTGTGGATCCAAGACAACAATAGAAAGATTTGAGCCTTATATTTTTTATTTCAAATCTTCTATATCTAGACTATATCTAGATAAGTATGTATTAATATTAAAATTAATAAAATTTTTTATTAAATAATAATAATAAAAAAAAAAAAAAATCTTTGTATTCGGCTCAATCCTTTTAGGAAAAGATTGGGCCGAGTTTAATTGCAATTCAACTAAGATAACAAAAAGTAATTACAAAGTATCCACTGCTTGAAAATTAAATCTGATCTCCTT